ACTCTAATTCATGCCATGAATTGTTAAGTCCTTCTATAATAGCTATTGGCTCTCTTCTCACCTCCCCTAGAGCCTATTGAAGAAAAATCCGAGGCTCACTCGCTGCCCTAAGCCCTACAGTTCCTTCGCTTACCGCCTAAGATGAATCTATTGCCTCCCCTCCCTCCACGAGTAGATATTTAGTATTGAATAGTGTCAAACCCAATCCCAAGCAAGAGTCAAGAAGAAAAACTCAGGACTAGGAAAGAAAGGCAGAGACAGGGAAAGCTAGGGTGATAGCCCTATAGATGAGTAATAGGATAGGGAGCACTCCGCTACACTCATTAGGACAACAACCTCCTAACTACTATGAGTTAAGCAACTAATGGACAGACCAGACCGCATAAGACTACTGGAATAGAAAAAGAGAAGGGATTCACGGGCAGTGAAGGCAACCAAGGGAGAGGAATCATTCCATTCAATTCCGAAGCCTAGCGTCTCCTGTAAGACTCTATCACCTTAATTCTTTTGTTGAGGTTCTGGCACTTCTTCCTCCGGCCCTCTATTTACATAGCGAAGAAAGGCAAAGGCTCTTGCTCGAATGCGTGACTTATGTCTCTTTTTCCATTTATAAAAAGTAAGATGAATCTACGCTCCTCGGCCTATAGTAAGTGAATGAGAGGGTATGGGGTTCCGGGTCTTTTTCCAGTCAAAATTTACTAATAGGCAATCCCCTTTTTCCGTGATAATGTGAAAGGACTCAATTCCTTCTTTCTTCCCCAGCGAAATGTAGCAGGAACAGCCTTCCCGCAGTCGCATTAAGGAGATTTTTTCTTGAAACTCTTTACTCCTTCACCCGTAGCAAGTACTCATTTCTATTTAGTTGTTTTCTTACTCTATCCGGCTATTGAACCTGGTTTCCCTCTGCATATGGTAAGAGAGAGTTAGACAGCTTAGAGAGCTCCTCAAAGGGCTAGTTCTCACTCTGTTTTGGGGACCCCCAAGACTGTCTTTCCCTGTGTTTCCTAGTCTATATAGGTCCAATCTCATCTGCTAGCGCTTCTTCGTTGCTTGGTCGGGACACATTCATCGATTTCTTTTAATTCTTCCTGGGCTTGCAAGTGACTTACTTCTTTTGGCCGTTCTTGCTGTCTTAAGTCGTCCTCTTTTCTTTATAAGCTGTTAATTGATTTCGTGCCTGCCCTAAGGCTAAGGGGAGAACTGCATGTCCTACTAGTCGGATAGAAGCCTACCCACCTACCAGCCTACCTTGTTCATATCGAGCCGGACAGGAGAGACACTCTTTAAAGTTAATAGAAGCAATTCCGCTTGAAAATAGGCGCTGTAAATCAATTCAAATAGATAGGGGAGTTCCGAACCAGCAGCAAGCCCTTTCTCGCCCTTTCTAATGTCCTAGGCGAAGGCAGTGCAGGTGAAAGCCCAATAGATCCCATTTTTTTTATCGCTCCACATAGCTCACGACCCGGCACGAAGAAATCTCTTAGATGGGCGGATGCGAATCTGGATCTATCAACGGAGCAATTCCATTCCAGTCGTAGTCTCAATCCCATATTCAATGAAAGTCTCCGCCGTGTCTGACCCCCTCAATCTTTCTATCCGGAGTGAGTCAGGCGGCTAAGCCTTTAATCCTGATAAAAGAAAGAGTTTTCCCACCCTCCAAGTATCCATAAATGGAATCGGTTTGAGTGAATTACTTACCGCAGTCAAAGCCAATAGGGAAAGTCAGGTCAAGAGAGAGTCTCTTTCCGATTAGTGCATCTCGCACTTCCAATTCATTCCGAGTTAGAAAAAGTCAGTTCCTTCCCTCCCTTTTACTTTTTCTAGGGTAAAGTCCTCTTAAATGGATTACTAGTTCCTTCCTTCCCAATCAATGCTAACTCTATCTTCCTCTCTTGTAATTTAGGAGATTTCCCCAGCCCATAAAGAACTGTAGTTACATACAGCTCTCAAAAGATAAAAAGAGAAAGAGCTATGAGTTCAAGTAAGAAAGTGAAAGTTCAGTCCTCACAGTTTCCCTATCCCACTGCCAAAAAGAAGACAGCAACAATCTAGCTCCTCGTACTACTTCTCTCAGTAAATACCATTCTCTTAGTTAGGTAGTAAGTAGATAGACGGATTAGTACTTTTACCCAGGGGTAGCCTTCCTTGTCGCCAAAGAAGAATGAGAATTGATAAAGTTTTCTTGGGGTTTTTCGCTTCAATAGCAGAAGCAAAGAAGTCAAATCAATGCAGCTTTCGTGCCCAGCCTAAAGATCCTATCCTCTTGCAGCTGGAGCTCTTGATGGCACGTTCAAGCGAGTTTATGAATGAATGAAATCAGTTGAAGGAGCGGCCAAGGACGAAAGCTTTGATTGCGTTCTGCTATGGTTGGCTTTTTTCCTTGCCTAAAACAACTATCTTCTCTTCGCGAACGGTTAAGAATCCTCTTTGTATGCGCGTTATCTCTTGTTTATTCTTCTAGTTTTTGCTTCTTATGCTTATGACTGGGTGATACTCCGTTTCTTCTTAGGTTGTCTGTAAGTGTAGTTCGTGGTTCACGGGTGAGGTTACCTGGATAGGTGGGTAGTTCCTATCGGTGGAGCTAAGACACCTTCGAGAGATATAGCTGTAGCTCTTGATGGCACGGGCAAGACAGTTCATGAATGAATGGCGAGTTTTCTATTTACTATAATATCTTTCCTGCGAAGGAAGCTTCTTTTTAGAATTTATTGCTACCGGTGGTGAAGAAATTGAATCAACGGCATCGAATGCAAGCTCTGATAAAGTTTTATTCTTATTTATGGACTACAACGACCTAAAGTAGCTAAATAAGTAGTTAAAGTAAGCTCCTGGCTAAAATGAGTCTTGGTTCTACCCACCGGCAAGAATTTTTCGACCTGATTAAAAGTTTGATTGTAGATTGGCTATTTCGGGGTTCCATGCCCATGGATTGCCTTATTATAGCTTTTTTGATTCGTCGGGTATGCCGGCTAAGAGAATCGCTTCTCGCCTTGCTTGCAAGAGTATAAGCAAGCCGTAGCATTTTGACCCTATATGAGATAGAACTCTTTCAATTCATGAGAGAAAGTGCTTTAGTAGCGATTTCCCTGTTCTAGTGCAAGACGCAAGGAGAAGCACGAGCGGAGCGGTCTGGCTAAACGTGCAATGCCCCGTAGGGAGATCTAGCTTATTGGTCTAGTGCTTCCGGGTGCTTGCCAGTTCTGAATGACTTCACTTAGCTTGCCATGTTCTTACAAGAAAGAATCTCTTCTCCGAATCGAATCTACGCATATCGAATTCAGTAAAGACTTGAATAGATGCCTTCCTTCAAATATAGTTCATCCTGTTGATGGTATTTACTACACTAAGGCTAGATCCGGACTAATCCTAGCCTATTCTTATGAAGGAAGGTGAGCATGAAGCAACGGCTAGATCCTCACAGTAGGCAGCTTAGCTGTGATTATGAAGTCAGGTGAGAAGCGTTATGCAATAGAGAAGTCAGCTAGTGCACTTAGACAGGTAGTTGATTTCATTAGGGAATTGAATTGCAGGAAGGTCAGCAGGTCAGGTAGTCCTTAGGCCGTTGAGCGAAACTCTTGGCATCCTCCTCTTATGAGGGGATAGGAGTGAAAGAATCATTATAAAACTACGAGGTCGCCCCCACTTCTTAGAGCTCTCTTGCTACCTTATAATAGGTTCCTTAGACTATAGGCAGAAAGGCCGAGGCAGAGACCAGAGGAAGAAGAAAAAGACTGGAGAAGAAAGGGTTCCTCACCTCTCTCTTACGCTTGAGTTCTTTCAGAACCTTTCACCTGCACTTTTTTTCATTTTTTCACTAATAAGGATCTTTTCAATGTCTTCTATTTCCTGCTTATTAGAGAAGAAGTGGAATTCACACCCTTTGTAGGGGGAAGGTTGGTTCTTCAGGATGGATGGAAATGTTCGGTACTGGAAAGAGCACTTCTATCCTAGATTCTTAGCTGGGGTAGTTGTTTTTGAATGGAAGCCCAAATTTCCTATTATCTATGCTGTAGATAGACTAGTCCATAGACGACTCCAACTGTATATGATTATTTTCGGTTAGTGCACTCCCGGTCCTGCTTTCTCTATCGCCTTCGTCCTCTTTCCCACAACACAAGATGGTGTCTTCGAGGAGGGTTCCTCGCTTTCTGGCTTCTTAGAGATGGAGATAATGGACTTTTTCCTGCCACGCGCAAGTTTTCTTTTTTTGGTTCTTTTCATTGGTCGTTTTCCACTAATAGACTAATAGATGCCTAACAATAGGAGCTACGGAACTGAGCAGCTAGTACTTTTGTAGTCATTTCCTATTCCAGTATGAGATCGGAACATGGCATCTAGTCCGCTTCTTTAGGGATTTAGGGGTGGCACACTTCTTGGCACCTTATCTACGAGATCCTCTTTCCCCGTTCGGATGCATTCTCCCTTCGGCGCTTTTCCCTGCGGGATCATGAACTTTTTATTCGTTTAACAGCGCCCGCGTTTCTTTTTCTTTAGTTTTGAGCTCCGCAACAGTAGCCTATAACCTATAATAGATATAGATGCAATAGAAAGCCTAGCTAGTTAGGAGTATGAGCTACTGGTAAAGGATCCTATTCTGTAGGGTCAGTCTTTCTCTCGTCGTCAAAGCTCCTCGACTACGATTTTTCCCTGCAAAAGTTTTTCAAAGAATCTCCTAAGAGAAGAAAGATGAAAGACAGTCAATTCATAGAAAAAGAATGCATTCGGAGGATGTTCGATAGCTTTTTCTCACTTTGTTGAGACTCATGTGGTCTTTCCACCTATCTCTCCCATGTTGCCTAGGACAACGGTTCCAAAATGATAAATCATTGAGCGAGCGCCTAAATCACTAGCCGCTAGAAGATAGGACCCCATTAGGTCGAATCTATTTCGTTCGATTCCGAACATGGCCTGCGAATCGTACTCGTGCTATTTTCTTTCTTCCAACAACTACAACTCAGTAGATAAAGAAGGACTCGATTAGTATGACTCTATATACGGAT